TTAATGAATAGCATAAGATCCATTGAGTTCTCTTCGCACTTCTTTGTCAAAGTGTAGAATGAGAAAGCTAATGAATCTTAAACCCATTGATAAAAGAAAAAAGAGGATAAATACTATGGTTGGGGAATAAAAGAGGGTTTGTTGGGGATAGAGGGACTTGAACCCTCACAACTTATAAAGTCGACGGATTTTCCTTTTACTAGAAATTTCATTGTTGTCAGTATTGACATGTAGAATGGGACTCTCTCTTTATCCTCGTCCGATTAATCCACTTTTTAAAAGATCTCAAAAACAATGAATTGAAGGATTTGATTACTCAATGTTCGAGTAGAATGGATTCATAATTTTCTATTTCATAATAATTCTGAATTTTATTTTCAAAAATAAATAAAGAACCTATATTATGATATAGGATTCTATGATTAATCCTTTGGTTTGCTATGCCAGTATCTATACGTGTGTATTAGATGTATAAAGCCCTTCTTTCTCTAATTTAGAGGGAGTTTCGCTACCAACTCAACGTAATTACCTCGATTCGTTAGAACAGCTTCCATTGAGTCTCTGCACCTATCCTTTTCCTTTGGGTTCTAGTTTGAGAACCGCTTGTTTTTCAAAAGTGGGATTTGGCTCAGGATTGCCCATTCTTAATTCCAGGGTTTCTCTGAATTTGGAAGTTACCACTTAGCAGGTTTCCATACCAAGGCTCAATACAATCAAGTCCGTAGCGTCTACCGATTTCGCCATATCCCCATTTTCCTTTTCTTTGAAACTAGGATTCCTTGTGTAATTTTATTTATCTCTTAGTTTTTTTGAATCATTGAATTCATTATTCGACGTAGTCTAGCAGCTCATCTCTATTTGATAGACCCCGCTTGTTGCAATTCTGAATTGCATTGATTCTATCGTTGATATATTTCCAATTCAATCGGAATCAATATATTCAAAAGTTTTTATCCCCCCCTTTTTTTTATAGTATTCAAAATCATACTATAACGCTTGATATTCATTTTTTTTTTCTTTTTTTTTTCAACTTCAAATTTGGAACTAGTTAATAACTAAGATTAATAATTAAGATCTTACATTTTACAGATTTCCTATATATATTTCTATTTGTTACACTATTTCTGTTATGTAAGCCCACTTAGCTCAGAGGTTAGAGCATCGCATTTGTAATGCGAGGGTCATCGGTTCAAATCCGATAGTCGGCTTTTTTCTCTGTCGATGTTCCATGAACAAAAATCTCTCTTTTTCTCCGAATTAAATGGAGAATCCAGAGTCTATTATGTTGTTCTACCTTACAATTTTGCTAGATACAAAACATTAAAATATATAATATATATACAAAAAGTCCAGATGTTGATGAAATTACATTTTTTGTGGTACTGTAGTACTTTAGTGGATTTTACTCTGTTTATCCTTTAGTTTAATTCAGTTTTAATTTCGATGTATTCTGTAATGTAAATACAATGAAATTTATTGTGTAAAATGAAATTTCAATAAAATAAAAAAGGAGTCTTCATGTCCCGTTATAGAGGACCTCGTTTAAAAAAAATACGCCGTTTGGGAGCTTTACCAGGACTCACTAGAAAAACACCTAAATCCGGAAGTAATCTGAAAAAGAAATTCCATTCTGGGAAAAAAGAGCAATATCGTATTCGTCTTGAAGAAAAACAGAAATTGCGTTTTCATTATGGTCTGACAGAACGACAATTACTTAGATATGTACATATGGCCGGAAAAGCAAAAAGGTCAACAGGTCAGGTTTTACTACAATTACTCGAAATGCGTTTGGATAATATCGTTTTTCGATTGGGTATGGCTTCAACCATTCCTGGGGCCCGGCAATTAGTTAACCATAGACATATTTTAGTTAATGGTCGTATAGTTGATATACCAAGTTTTCGTTGCAAACCCCGAGATATTATTACTACGAAAGATAACCAAAGATCAAAACGTCTCGTTCAAAATTCTATTGCTTCATCCGATCAGGGCAAATTGCCAAAGCATTTGACGGTTGACACATTGCAATATAAGGGACTAGTACAAAAAATCCTAGATAGGAAATGGGTCGGTCTCAAAATAAATGAGTTGTTAGTTGTAGAATATTACTCTCGTCAGACTTGAACTTAACGAAAAAAGGAAAGGTTCATAAAAATTTTTCCCCTTTCCCCGAATTAAATAGACCTAAGGCTCTTAATTCGTAGTTTCCCATTCACCTAGCAGAAATAGATTCACCTTAGAATCCTTTTTTCTTTTTTGTTATTTAGTCTATGTGTATTTTACATACCGCAGCAATTTGCTATAGAGAATTTCTATTAAATAAAGGTATTATTGCTGCAATAAATTGTTATTTGATTTGATACATTGTGATCGGTAACGTTGATGAATTAAGAGAAACGGAAAGAGAGGGATTCGAACCCTCGGTAAACAAAAGTCTACATAGCAGTTCCAATGCTACGCCTTGAACCGCTCGGCCATCTCTCCTACATAATCTTATTAATAATCTTATTATGGAAAAAAACTGAGTGAATAGCGAGTTTTCGTATTCCTGAAGTACAGGTTACAGCTACAACTGCTCGGGGATTCTATGGCTCTATTGGAAAAATTCCTTTTCATCTAAGTAGAAGGATCCGGGATTTTTTTACTAGGAATTACGCTCCAAAAAAAGTTTTTCTTTTGGGAAAACCTAAATAAAAAGAGAATGGAACAATTCTTCTTTTCTTATGGAATAAGAAAATAAAGGAACCCCTTAATTCTATTTGGATAAGGTACGTTATGCTGTACAATCTAAATAAAAAAAGGGTACGCGATAATTAATGACTTTGAAAACGCGAAATAGCTGATGAGATAAGTTGTTGTTGAGAAAGAGAAAAGTGGAATTAAATCCAATCTTAGTCAAATATTTCATATCTCTTCTTGTCCAAACAGAAGGAAAAGGAGACAATTTTAGTTGAGAGGAAAATCCATACCTCTCTTATCCATTTAGAGCGTATGGATCGATTTATACGAATCGAATGTTTTGTTTTTATGTTATTTTGTGATAGAATGAAAAGAATTCTATATAGAATGGATTGGGAATTATGCCTAGATCCCGTATAAATGGAAATTTCATTGATAAGACCTCCTCGATTGTAGCCAATATTTTATTGCAAATAATTCCGACAACCTCAGGGGAAAAACGGGCATTTACTTATTATAGAGATGGTGCGATTTGAGTCTTTTTTTTTTTTTTGTTTTTTTTAGCCCTACCTACATCTCAGTCTTACGAGAAAGAGAGGGGTTTCACATAGAGAGAACAAAATTAGTAAAGGAAACCCACGCTTGCGGAAGGTGAGGTGAACTAACAATTCCTTCTGTCGTGTATCCTCGATTGATGTGGCTTCAGATGCTTCAATTGTAGATTTGAGTATTGAGCGAAAGGTTACACCTACAGGATAGGTTCCATATTACAGGCCAATCCTACTCTACTAGTACCAATAGGCAGCATAGGGGAGAAAAGCACTACACCTCGAAATAGGAATCAACAAGAGAAAAACTTTGTTAGAAATTAGCCCTTTCCTGATCGGTATCAGGGTTGGGAAGAATGGTTGGGATAACAAACAACCATCAGGTTTGTACTTTGGATACCCTTATAACCATCAAAGGTCGTTGAAGTGGCTAATTCCTATAAATAGGAGGCGTTGAGAACAAAGAAATTCTTGGAGCTATCGTTTTCCTCTAGCATTAATAGAATTCATTGGTGTTAAGAAAAACCTCTTGAGGGAAGGTTGGCTAGAGATTTCTTGGAAAAATACCAGCCCCTTTCGGTCCATAATGAGATGGGACTAATTCTATTTTCATTCTATAGATTTTTCGCTTAGTACTATGTACAGAAGTACAGAAGGGAGGAGCCGTATGAGATGAAAACCTCATGTACGGTTTTGAAACGGAGATTTTTTGAATAGGAATGAACGACCGTAACGGATGTTGGCTCAATCCGAAGGAAATTATGCGGAAGCTTTGCAGAATTATTATGAAGCTACGCGACTAGAAATTGATCCCTATGATCGAAGTTATATACTATATAACATAGGCCTTATACACACAAGCAATGGAGAGCATACAAAGGCTTTGGAATATTATTTCCGGGCGCTAGAACGAAACCCCTTCTTACCACAAGCTTTTAATAATATGGCCGTGATCTGTCATTACGTGCGACTATCTCCACTATAGAAAGAAGAAAAAAAGGATGAAATTTTCTAGTAAATACTAGAAAAAGGGCTTTCTACATAGGGATCGTCAAAACAACGATTTTGCCCTATCAGCTGTAGGAAGGAGGTACACTTCATGAGAATCCAAATAGGAATGAATAGGAATGAATAAAGTAGAGCCTATACTACTACTCTATGGATAAAGTCTCAAATTGATAGAGAAAGCACCGTAAAGATCAATTAGCGAGCGACTGGGTCGATACAACTAAAAAAAACTGCTTAATTATACCACGATATGGGGCACAATTTAGGAATCCGCTTATGTAATACAGTCGATCCACTAAGGGATTAAGCAGCGGTGTAGTATCAGATCCCAAAGATAGTAAGTTCTTTTTTCTTCCTTATGGGAAAAAGTCTTTTTCAAGGATTCTATAGAAATTTCATAATTTCATATATGAAAGAAACGAAACCGAGATAGTTACCTTTCAGAAAATTCGAACGAAGGATATAGGTCTATCTATGCTTCATTCTTCTGAAGGTGGGAGAAAAGATCAAACTGATTATTGATCAAAATTAGGGTTTGAAACTTAGGTAATTAACTTCTTCTGCTTAACCCAAGAAGAAATTGGATCGATTTTTGAGAAATCGAATTCAGTTAAGATAGGGGAAATAAAGATAGGAATTTCTGAGCCGTATGAGGTAGGAAACTCTCAAGTACGGTTCTAGGGGAAGGAAATGCCTATTCCGACCGAGGAGAACAGGCCATTCTACAGGGTGATTCGGAAATTGCGGAAGCTTGGTTTGATCAAGCTGCTGAGTATTGGAAACAAGCTATAGCGCTTACTCCGGGAAATTATATTGAAGCACAGAACTGGTTGAAGATTACGAAGCGCTTTGAATTTGAATAAGGGCACTCTACTTTTTCTGAAAAAGGGTGGTTTGGTTGTTGATCCATTAATCAAATAATTTAGGGGAAAACATCGAATCAAGAATTTCATTATATCCCTTTCTTCTACCTTCGATTTTCTATCAAATTCCATAAGGATAAATAATAGGGATGGGCTCTAGAACAGAAGAGAATAAAGCAAATAAAAGGGGTCAATCTAAATATTCCTACCTAATATATCAGGGTGGTCTTATTCAAAATTTTAATAAGTTATCTTGGAATTTTGAATCGAATAAAAAATCTATATTATGCTCACTCAAGGAAAGTAGATGTAGATAGGGACTTACACTCTCAAAAAAAATACACTAGCTTCTTAAATAAAAAAAGATTTTTTTTATTACGTCGGGAAATAATTTTCCCGGATAACCGTTGTCCGTTAGGCACCTAATCCTTATGTCATAATAGATCCGAACACTTGCCTCGGATTGACTTCAATATATAAATATAATTGCTCCAGTGAATAACTAAAAAAAAAATAGAAGGACGATAGATAGTAAAGAAAAAGGCTAACGATAATATCTATCTTTCAAAGATTCACTAAAAAGACAGTTGGCGGGTCTCTTTGTATGTCTTGTACGGAAAGAGGAGGACTTAATGATTATTCGTTCACCGGAACCAGAAGTTAAAATTGTTGTGGATAGGGATCCTGTAAAAACATCTTTTGAGGAATGGGCCAGACCCGGGCATTTCTCAAAAACAATAGCTAAGGGCCCTGATACTACCACTTGGATCTGGAACCTACATGCTGATGCTCACGATTTCGATAGTCATACTGGTGATTTGGAGGAGATCTCTCGAAAAATCTTTAGTGCTCATTTTGGCCAACTCTCCATTATCTTTCTTTGGTTGAGTGGCATGTATTTCCACGGTGCCCGTTTTTCCAATTATGAAGCATGGCTAAGCGATCCTACTCACATTGGACCCAGTGCTCAGGTAGTTTGGCCAATAGTAGGCCAAGAAATTTTGAATGGTGATGTAGGTGGGGGTTTCCGAGGAATCCAAATAACCTCCGGGTTTTTTCAGATTTGGCGAGCATCTGGAATAACTAGTGAATTACAACTGTATTGTACCGCAATTGGTGCATTGATTTTTGCATCGTTAATGCTTTTTGCTGGTTGGTTCCATTATCATAAAGCCGCTCCCAAATTGGCCTGGTTCCAAGATGTAGAATCCATGTTGAATCACCACTTAGCGGGGTTATTAGGACTTGGGTCTCTTTCTTGGGCGGGACACCAAATTCATGTATCTTTACCGATTAACCAATTTCTCGACGCTGGGGTTGATCCTAAGGAGATACCACTTCCTCATGAATTTATCTTGAATCGTGACCTTTTGGCTCAACTTTATCCTAGTTTTGCCGAAGGGGCAACTCCTTTTTTCACCTTGAATTGGTCCAAATACGCGGAATTTCTTAGTTTTCGCGGAGGATTAGATCCAATAACCGGAGGCCTATGGTTGAGCGATATTGCGCACCATCATTTAGCTATTGCTATTCTTTTCCTGATCGCGGGTCATATGTATAGGACCAACTGGGCTATTGGTCATGGACTTAAAGATATTTTGGAGGCTCATAAGGGCCCATTTACAGGACAAGGCCATAAGGGTCTCTATGAAATCCTAACAACGTCATGGCATGCTCAATTATCTCTTAACCTCGCTATGTTAGGCTCTACAACTATTGTTGTAGCTCATCATATGTACTCTATGCCCCCCTATCCATACCTAGCTACTGACTATGGTACACAACTTTCCTTGTTCACACACCACATGTGGATTGGCGGATTTCTAATAGTTGGTGCTGCTGCACATGCAGCCATTTTTATGGTAAGAGACTATGATCCAACTACTCGGTACAACGATCTATTAGATCGCGTCCTTAGACACCGCGATGCAATCATATCGCACCTTAACTGGGTATGTATATTTCTAGGTTTTCACAGTTTTGGCTTGTACATTCATAATGATACCATGAGTGCTTTAGGCCGTCCCCAAGATATGTTTTCGGATACCGCCATACAATTACAACCCATCTTGGCTCAATGGGTACAAAATATCCATGCTGACGCACCTGGCGTAACAGCTCCTGGTGCAACAACAAGTACCAGCTTAACGTGGGGAGGTGGCGAGTTAGTAGCTGTAGGCGGCAAAGTCGCTTTGCTACCTATTCCACTAGGAACCGCAGATTTTTTAGTCCACCATATCCACGCATTTACCATCCATGTGACTGTATTAATACTTTTAAAAGGCGTTTTATTTGCTCGCAGTTCTCGTTTGATACCTGATAAAGCAAATCTCGGTTTTCGCTTCCCTTGCGACGGGCCTGGGCGAGGGGGAACATGTCAAGTATCCGCCTGGGATCATGTT